GTTAATGTAGCTTAAATACAAAGCAAGGCACTGAAAATGCCTAGATGAACCATTTGGTTCCATAAACACAAAGGCTTGGTCCTGGCCTTTCCATTAGTTATTAATAAGATTACACATGCAAGCTTCCGCATCCCGGTGAAAATGCCCTTCAAATCATTAATGACATAAAGGAGCAGGTATCAAGCACACAACTTAACAGTAGCTCATAACGCCTTGCTTAGCCACACCCCCACGGGATACAGCAGTGATAAGAATTAAGCTATGAATGAAAGTTCGACTAAGCTATATTAAACTAGGGTTGGTAAATTTCGTGCCAGCCACCGCGGTCATACGATTAACCCAAACTAATGGCCCTACGGCGTAAAGCGTGTTACAGAAAATATCCTCATGCTAAAGTCAAATTCTAACTAGGCTGTAAAAAGCTACAGTTATTATGAAAATACAACACGAAAGTAACTTTAACATCTCCGACTACACGATAGCTAAGACCCAAACTGGGATTAGATACCCCACTATGCTTAGCCCTAAACTTAGATAGTTACTCAAACAAAACTATCCGCCAGAGAACTACTAGCAACAGCTTAAAACTCAAAGGACTTGGCGGTGCTTTATATCCCTCTAGAGGAGCCTGTTCTATAATCGATAAACCCCGATATACCTCACCACCCCTCGCCAATTCAGTCTATATACCGCCATCTTCAGCAAACCCTAATAAAGGAAGAGAAGTAAGCACAAGTATTTCAACATAAAAAAGTTAGGTCAAGGTGTAACCTATGAGGTGGGAAGCAATGGGCTACATTTTCTATACCAGAACATCCACGAAAGTTCTTATGAAACTAAGAACTAAAGGAGGATTTAGTAGTAAATTGAGAATAGAGTGCTCAATTGAATAGGGCCATGAAGCACGCACACACCGCCCGTCACCCTCCTCAAGTGACAAAAAACTTAATAACCCTATTCTACACAGCCAAAAACACAAGAGGAGACAAGTCGTAACAAGGTAAGCATACTGGAAAGTGTGCTTGGATAAACAAGATGTAGCTTAAACAAAGCATCTGGCTTACACCCAGAAGATTTCACATTAAACTGACCATCTTGAGCCAAAGCTAGCCCAAACACCCATAAACTCAACTACCACAAACCAATAAATTAAAACATTTAGTTACCCCTAAAAAGTATAGGAGATAGAAATTTAACTTGGCGCCATAGAGATAGTACCGTAAGGGAAAGATGAAAGAAGAGTTAAAAGCACAACACAGCAAAGATTATCCCTTGTACCTTTTGCATAATGAATTAGCTAGACATGATCTAACAAAGAGAACTTAAGCTAGATTCCCCGAAACCAGACGAGCTACCTACGAACAATCTTTACAGGATGAACTCGTCTATGTTGCAAAATAGTGAGAAGATTCATAGGTAGAGGTGAAATGCCTAACGAGCCTGGTGATAGCTGGTTGCCCAGAACAGAATTTTAGTTCAACTTTAAACTTACCTAAAAACCCACAAATTCTAATGTAAGTTTAAAATATAATCTAAAAAGGTACAGCTTTTTAGAACTAGGATACAGCCTTCCTTAGAGAGTAAGCATTAACACAACCATAGTTGGCTTAAAAGCAGCCATCAATTAAGAAAGCGTTCAAGCTCAACAATTACAACCACTTAATACCAAAAATTATGCAACCAACTCCTAATATAATACTGGGCTAGTCTATTTAATAATAGAAGCAATAATGCTAGTATGAGTAACAAGAAGCATTTCTCCTTGCATAAGCTTATATCAGAACGGATAGCCACTGATAGTTAACAACAAGATAATTATAATCTAACAATAAATCAAATATCAATCTAATTGTTAATCCAACACAGGCATGCAATTAAAGGAAAGATTAAAAGAAGTAAAAGGAACTCGGCAAACACAAACCCCGCCTGTTTACCAAAAACATCACCTCTAGCATTTCCAGTATTAGAGGCACTGCCTGCCCAGTGACATTCGTTAAACGGCCGCGGTATCCTGACCGTGCAAAGGTAGCATAATCACTTGTTCTCTAAATAAGGACTCGTATGAATGGCCACACGAGGGTTTTACTGTCTCTTACTTCCAATCCGTGAAATTGACCTTCCCGTGAAGAGGCGGGAATATAAAAATAAGACGAGAAGACCCTATGGAGCTTTAATTAATTAATCCAAAGAGACTAATTTATACCGACAGGGACAACAAACCTCTAAATGGATTAACAATTTAGGTTGGGGTGACCTCGGAGTACAAAATAACCTCCGAATGATTTAAATCAAGACTTACTAGTCAAAAGTATTACATCACTTATTGATCCAAAAATATTTGATCAACGGAACAAGTTACCCTAGGGATAACAGCGCAATCCTATTCTAGAGTCCATATCGACAATAGGGTTTACGACCTCGATGTTGGATCAGGACATCCCGATGGTGCAGCAGCTATCAAAGGTTCGTTTGTTCAACGATTAAAGTCCTACGTGATCTGAGTTCAGACCGGAGCAATCCAGGTCGGTTTCTATCTATTAAACAATTTCTCCCAGTACGAAAGGACAAGAGAAATAAGGCCAACTTCACCAAAGCGCCTTCAACCCAATAGATGATATAATCTCAATCTAAACAGTTTCATCATAAACCTGCCCGAGAGCTCGGGTTTGTTAGGGTGGCAGAGCCCGGTAATTGCATAAAACTTAAACCTTTATAATCAGAGGTTCAACTCCTCTCCCTAACAATATGTTTATAATTAATATTATTTCACTTATTATCCCCATTCTCCTAGCCGTAGCCTTTCTCACGCTAGTCGAACGCAAAGTATTAGGCTATATACAACTCCGTAAAGGACCAAATATTGTAGGGCCGTATGGCCTGCTCCAACCTATTGCAGATGCCGTAAAACTCTTTACCAAAGAACCCCTTCGACCCCTCACTTCCTCCATTTCTATATTTATTATAGCTCCCATTCTAGCTCTCTCACTAGCCCTAACTATATGAGTCCCCTTACCAATACCCTACCCACTTATTAACATAAACTTAGGAGTACTATTTATACTAGCTATATCAAGCCTAGCTGTCTACTCCATCCTATGATCCGGATGGGCCTCAAACTCAAAATATGCTTTAATTGGGGCCCTACGAGCCGTAGCCCAAACAATCTCATATGAAGTTACACTAGCCATTATTCTCCTATCGGTACTTCTAATAAATGGCTCCTTCACATTAACCACACTAATCATTACCCAAGAACACATATGATTAGTCATCCCTTCATGACCCCTAGCCATAATATGATTTATCTCAACACTAGCAGAAACTAACCGAGCTCCCTTCGACCTAACAGAAGGAGAATCAGAACTTGTATCCGGATTTAACGTAGAATATGCAGCAGGTCCCTTCGCCTTATTTTTCCTAGCAGAATATGCTAACATCATCATAATAAATATCCTCACAACAATCCTATTCTTCGGAGCCTTCCACAACCCGTACATACCAGAACTATATACCATCAACTTTACTATCAAAACCCTACTCCTAACAATTACCTTTCTATGAATCCGAGCATCCTACCCACGATTCCGATACGACCAACTTATACATCTACTATGAAAAAACTTCCTACCTCTAACACTAGCATTATGTATATGACATGTCTCCCTACCTATTATTACAGCAAGCATTCCACCCCTAACATAGAAATATGTCTGACAAAAGAGTTACTTTGATAGAGTAAATAATAGAGGTTTAAATCCTCTTATTTCTAGAACTATAGGACTTGAACCTAATCCTAAGAATTCAAAAATCTTCGTGCTACCACATTACACCACGTTCTAAAGTAAGGTCAGCTAAATAAGCTATCGGGCCCATACCCCGAAAATGTTGGTTTATATCCTTCCCGTACTAATTAAACCCCCAATCTTTTTTCTCATCATATCTACCGTCATCTCAGGAACCCTAATCGTAATAACCAGTTCCCACTGAATATTAACCTGAATCGGCTTCGAAATAAATATACTAGCCATCATTCCTATTCTAATAAAAAAGTTCAACCCACGATCCATGGAAGCATCCACAAAATACTTCCTAACACAAGCAACCGCATCCATATTATTAATAATAGGAATTATTATTAACCTTCTATATTCAGGACAATGAGCAGTACCAAATAACCCCAATCCTATAGCATCAATCCTAATAACCACTGCCCTAGCAATAAAACTAGGCCTTGCCCCCTTCCACTTCTGAGTTCCTGAAGTTACACAAGGAATCTCCCTATCCTCAGGTATAATTCTACTAACATGACAAAAAATCGCACCCCTATCAGTCCTCTACCAAATCTCACCCACCATTAACCCTAACTTACTCCTACCAATAGCCACTCTATCAGTATTAGTCGGAGGATGAGGAGGACTAAACCAAACACAACTACGAAAAATTCTGGCATACTCTTCAATCGCCCATATAGGATGAATAACAGCTATCCTACTCTATAATCCCACAATAATAATCCTAAACCTAACCATTTATATTATCATAACATTAACCACCTTCATGCTATTTATACTTAACTCTACTACAACAACCCTATCCCTCTCACAAACATGAAACAAAATACCCTTAATCACCTCCCTAATCATAATACTAATATTATCCTTAGGAGGCCTCCCACCACTCTCAGGGTTTATACCAAAATGAATAATCATTCAAGAACTCACTAAAAACGAAATAATTATTATACCTACATTTCTAGCCATCACAGCACTACTTAATCTATACTTCTACATACGACTCACATACGCCACAACACTAACAATATTTCCCTCAACAAACAACATAAAAATAAAATGACAATTTGAAAGCACAAAAAAAATAATCTTCCTACCTCCCCTTATTATCACCTCAACCATATTATTACCTCTCACACCAATAATCTCCATCCTGGATTAGGAGTTTAGGTTAAAACAGACCAAGAGCCTTCAAAGCCCTAAGCAAATCACCATCGATTTAACTCCTGAACACCCAGCCCTTAAGGACTGCAAGAATCTATCTCACATCAATTGATTGCAAATCAAACACTTTAATTAAGCTAAGCCCTCACTAGATTGGTGGGCTTCCATCCCACGAAATTTTAGTTAACAGCTAAATACCCTAATCAACTGGCTTCAATCTACTTCTCCCGCCGCCTAGGAAAAAAAGGCGGGAGAAGCCCCGGCAGCCTTAAAGCTGCTTCTTTGAATTTGCAATTCAATATGATATTTCACCACGGAGCTTGGCAAAAAGAGGGTTCAACCTCTGTACTTAGATTTACAGTCTAATGCTTTACTCAGCCATTTTACCTATGTTCATAAATCGTTGACTATTTTCCACTAATCATAAAGATATCGGAACTCTTTACCTCCTATTCGGTGCCTGAGCTGGCATAGTAGGAACTGCTCTTAGCCTTTTAATTCGGGCAGAGCTTGGCCAACCTGGAACCCTATTAGGAGATGATCAGATTTATAATGTAATTGTAACCGCCCACGCATTTGTAATGATTTTCTTTATGGTAATGCCTATTATAATTGGAGGATTTGGAAATTGACTGGTGCCACTAATAATTGGAGCGCCAGATATGGCATTTCCTCGAATAAACAACATGAGCTTTTGACTTCTGCCGCCGTCCTTTCTACTTCTGCTTGCCTCTTCAATAGTAGAAGCTGGCGCAGGGACTGGATGAACCGTATATCCACCCTTAGCTGGCAACCTAGCCCACGCAGGAGCATCTGTGGATCTAACTATCTTCTCCCTTCATCTTGCAGGCGTTTCTTCAATTTTAGGAGCCATTAACTTTATTACTACAATTATCAACATAAAACCACCTGCCATATCTCAATACCAAACACCCTTATTTGTTTGATCTGTCTTAATTACTGCCGTCTTATTACTCCTATCCCTACCTGTTCTAGCAGCTGGTATTACTATATTATTAACAGATCGAAATCTAAATACTACCTTTTTTGATCCTGCTGGGGGAGGAGATCCTATTCTATACCAACATTTATTCTGATTCTTTGGACACCCAGAAGTATATATCTTGATTTTACCAGGATTTGGGATAATCTCGCACATCGTCACTTATTATTCGGGCAAAAAGGAGCCTTTTGGTTATATAGGTATGGTTTGAGCAATAATATCCATTGGCTTTCTAGGCTTCATTGTATGAGCCCACCACATATTCACCGTAGGAATAGACGTTGATACACGAGCTTACTTTACATCAGCTACTATAATCATTGCTATCCCAACCGGAGTAAAAGTATTCAGCTGACTTGCCACTCTTCACGGAGGGAATATTAAATGATCTCCTGCTATACTATGAGCCCTAGGCTTTATTTTCCTGTTTACTGTAGGTGGCTTAACAGGCATTGTATTAGCTAATTCCTCACTAGACATTGTCCTTCACGACACATATTATGTAGTAGCTCATTTCCACTATGTACTGTCAATAGGAGCAGTTTTTGCTATTATAGGAGGCTTTGTTCATTGATTTCCTCTTTTCTCAGGATATACTCTTGACAATACTTGAGCAAAAATTCACTTCACAATTATATTTGTAGGTGTAAACATAACATTCTTTCCTCAACACTTCCTTGGATTATCTGGCATGCCTCGACGTTACTCCGACTACCCAGATGCATATACAACTTGAAATACAATCTCCTCAATAGGCTCTTTCATTTCACTAACAGCAGTTATATTAATAATTTTCATAATTTGAGAAGCCTTCGCATCTAAACGAGAAGTGGCAATAGTAGAACTAACTACAACTAATCTCGAATGATTACATGGGTGTCCTCCTCCATATCATACATTTGAAGAGCCAGCCTACGTGTCTCTAAAATAAGAAAGGAAGGAATCGAACCCCCTAAAACTGGTTTCAAGCCAATGTCATAACCATTATGTCTTTCTCGATAAGAGATACTAGTAAAAATTACATAACTTTGTCAAAGTTAAATTATAGGTTCAAACCCTTTGTATCTCTATGGCATACCCCTTTCAGCTAGGCTTCCAAGATGCTACATCCCCTATTATAGAAGAACTCTTACATTTTCATGATCACACATTAATAATCGTATTTTTAATCAGCTCTTTAGTCCTCTATATCATTTCACTGATATTAACAACTAAACTAACTCATACAAGCACAATAGATGCCCAAGAGGTAGAGACTATCTGAACAATTCTACCAGCAATTATTCTTATTCTCATCGCCCTGCCCTCACTACGAATTCTTTACATGATAGATGAAATTAATAATCCTTCCCTAACTGTAAAGACCATAGGACACCAATGATACTGAAGCTATGAATATACAGATTACGAAGACCTAAACTTTGACTCCTACATAATTCCCACCCAAGACCTGAAGCCTGGGGAGTTACGATTACTTGAAGTTGATAACCGAGTAGTACTACCCATAGAAATAACAATTCGTATACTGATTTCGTCTGAAGACGTCTTGCACTCATGAGCTGTTCCGTCCCTAGGACTAAAAACAGACGCTATCCCGGGCCGACTAAACCAAACAACCCTAATAGGCACACGACCCGGACTATATTATGGCCAGTGCTCAGAAATCTGCGGCTCAAATCACAGCTTTATACCTATTGTACTTGAACTAGTCCCACTGACATATTTTGAAAAGTGATCAGTATCTATACTATAAAATCATTAAGAAGCTAAACAAGCATTAACCTTTTAAGTTAAAGATTGGAAGTTTAAATCTTCCCTTAATGACATGCCACAACTGGATACATCAACCTGATTAATTACTATCCTATCAATAGTTATCACACTATTCATTGTATTCCAACTAAAAATCTCAAAACACGAATACCTATGAAATCCAGAACCTAAATCAGCATCAACACTAAAACAACCCAATCCTTGAGAAAAAAAATGAACGAAAATTTATTCGCCTCTTTCATTACCCCAACAGTAATAGGACTTCCTGTTGTCATTCTAATCATTATATTTCCAAGCCTTTTATTTCCCGCACCTAACCGACTAATCAACAATCGCCTAATCTCGCTACAACAATGATTAGTACAACTAACAACAAAACAAATATTAAGCATTCACAACTATAAAGGACAAACCTGAGCCTTAATATTAATATCCCTAATTCTATTTATCGGCTCAACTAACTTATTAGGTCTACTTCCACACTCATTTACACCTACAACTCAATTATCAATAAATCTAGGAATAGCAATTCCCTTATGAGCTGCCACTGTAGTTATCGGATTCCGATATAAAACAAAATCATCTCTAGCTCACTTCTTACCCCAAGGAACTCCATTACCTTTAATCCCTATGCTTGTAATCATTGAGACTATTAGTTTATTTATTCAACCAATAGCTCTAGCCGTACGACTAACAGCCAATATCACTGCAGGTCATCTATTGATTCACTTAATCGGAGGAGCTACTCTAGCCCTAATAAATATTAGCACCTCCGTTGCCCTAATTACCTTTATCATTCTTATCTTACTTACAATTCTAGAATTCGCTGTAGCCCTTATTCAAGCCTATGTTTTTACTCTGCTAGTAAGCCTATACCTACATGACAATACTTAATGACCCACCAAACTCATGCATATCACATAGTAAACCCAAGCCCATGACCACTCACAGGAGCTCTCTCGGCCCTCCTAATAACTTCAGGATTAGCAATATGATTTCACTTTAACTCGACGCTATTATTAACTCTAGGACTGACAACCAATATATTAACCATATATCAATGATGACGAGATATTATTCGAGAAAGCACATTTCAAGGGCACCATACTCCTATCGTTCAAAAGGGCCTACGATATGGCATAATTCTCTTCATTATTTCGGAAGTATTCTTCTTTGCAGGCTTTTTCTGAGCTTTTTATCACTCAAGTCTGGCACCTACCCCAGAATTAGGAGGCTGCTGACCACCTACAGGCATTACCCCTCTTAATCCTCTAGAAGTCCCACTACTTAATACCTCTGTCTTACTAGCCTCTGGGGTATCGATTACCTGGGCCCACCATAGTCTAATAGAAGGTAACCGAAAACACATACTTCAAGCTCTTTTCATTACAATCTCTTTAGGAGTATACTTCACGCTACTCCAAGCTTCAGAATATTACGAAACATCATTCACAATTTCAGATGGAGTGTATGGATCCACTTTCTTTATGGCTACAGGATTCCACGGACTCCATGTAATTATCGGCTCAACTTTCCTGATAGTTTGCTTTTTCCGCCAACTTAAATTCCACTTCACATCCAATCACCACTTCGGATTCGAAGCTGCTGCCTGATATTGACACTTCGTAGACGTAGTATGACTGTTCCTATACGTTTCTATTTATTGATGAGGATCCTGTTTCTTTAGTATCAACTAGTACAGCTGACTTCCAATCAGCTAGTTTCGGTATAATCCGAAAAGAAATAATAAATATACTATTAGTACTACTTACCAACACCTTGTTATCAACATTACTCGTACTAATCGCATTTTGATTACCTCAACTAAACTCCTACGCAGAAAAAGTAAGCCCCTATGAATGCGGATTTGACCCCATAGGATCTGCTCGCCTACCCTTCTCCATAAAATTCTTTCTAGTAGCCATCACGTTCCTGCTCTTCGATCTAGAGATCGCTTTGCTACTACCTTTACCTTGAGCCTCACAAACAAAAGCCCCATTAACTATACTCACCATAGCACTTCTACTAATTCTCTTACTAGCTGCAAGCCTGGCCTATGAATGAACCCAAAAAGGACTAGAATGAACCGAATATGATAATTAGTTTAAACCAAAAACAAATGATTTCGACTCATTAGATTGTAGTAAGGACTATAATTATCAAATGTCTATTGTATACATTAACATCTTCCTAGCCTTCACCATATCCCTGATAGGATTACTAATATATCGATCTCACCTAATATCTTCCCTCTTATGCCTAGAAGGTATAATATTATCCTTATTTGTCATAATATCCGTGACAATTCTGAGCAATCACTTCACATTAGCCAACATAGCCCCTATTATTCTCCTGGTCTTTGCTGCTTGCGAAGCAGCCCTAGGCCTATCCCTCCTAGTCATGGTATCCAACACATATGGAACTGATTATGTACAAAACCTAAACTTACTACAATGCTAAAAACTATTATTCCTACTGTAATACTCATTCCACTAACATGATTGTCAAAGCCTAACATGATTTGAATTAACTCAACAGCCTATAGCCTACTAATTAGCCTCATTAGCCTTACCTACCTTAATCAACTCAATGACAATAGCCTTAATTTTTCATTACTATTTTTCTCAGACCCACTCTCCGCACCCCTGCTAGTACTAACAACATGACTTTTACCACTAATACTCATAGCTAGCCAATTCCACTTATCAAAAGAGACACTATCCCGAAAAAAACTATATATTACAATACTTGTCCTCCTACAACTTTTCCTAATTATAACCTTTACCGCTATAGAACTAATTATATTCTATATTCTATTTGAAGCCACCCTGATCCCTACTCTGATTATTATTACCCGATGGGGTAACCAAACGGAACGACTAAACGCAGGCCTTTACTTTTTATTCTACACTTTAGCTGGCTCACTACCCCTTCTAGTCGCATTACTCTATATCCAAAATACATCAGGAACCCTAAATTTCCTAATTATACATTACTGAACAAAACCAATTTCATCAACCTGATCTAATATTTTCCTATGGCTAGCATGTATAATAGCATTCATAGTAAAAATACCCCTATATGGCCTACATCTCTGACTGCCCAAAGCACATGTAGAAGCCCCCATTGCCGGGTCAATAGTACTTGCTGCTGTGCTCTTAAAGCTAGGTGGTTATGGAATAATACGAATCACAACACTACTTAATCCACTAACAGATCAAATGGCATACCCCTTCCTAATACTATCCCTATGAGGAATAATTATAACAAGCTCTATCTGCTTACGACAAACAGATCTAAAATCTTTAATTGCATATTCATCTGTAAGCCACATAGCTCTTGTCATCGTAGCAGTTCTCATTCAGACACCATGGAGCTATATAGGAGCAACAGCCCTGATAATTGCCCACGGATTAACATCATCAATACTATTTTGCCTTGCAAATTCAAACTATGAACGAATCCACAGCCGAACAATAATTCTAGCACGAGGCCTACAAACCCTTCTCCCCCTTATAGCTGCTTGATGATTATTAGCCAGCCTAACAAATCTAGCCTTACCCCCTACAATCAACCTCATTGGAGAGCTATTCGTAGTTATAGCCTCCTTTTCATGATCAAACATCACTATCATCCTAATAGGAACCAACATTATCATCACCGCCCTATACTCCCTCTATATATTAATTACAACCCAACGGGGCAAATATACCCACCATGTTATAAACATTAAACCCTCATTCACACGAGAAAATGCTTTAATAACCCTTCATATACTCCCCCTTCTACTTCTATCCCTAAACCCAAAAATTATCCTAGGGCCTGTTCACTGTACACATAGTTTAATAAAAACATTAGATTGTGAATCTAACAATAGAAGTTTAAACCTTCTTGTATACCGAAAAAGTACTGCAAGAACTGCTAATTCATGCTCCCATGCATAAAAACATGGCTTTTTCAACTTTTATAGGATAGAAGTAATCCGTTGGTCTTAGGAGCCAAAAAATTGGTGCAACTCCAAATAAAAGTAATTAATCTATTTACCCTATCAATTATAATAACAATATTTATTCTACTATTGCCTGTCATCATATCCAACACCCAATTATACAAAAGCAACTTATACCCCCGCTATGTAAAAACAACAATCTCTTACGCCTTCACAATTAGCACAATTCCAACCATAATATTTATTTCCTCGGGACAAGAGGCCATCATCTCCAACTGACACTGACTAACAATTCAGACTCTAAAGCTATCACTAAGCTTTAAACTAGACTACCTCTCAATCATCTTTATTTCAGTTGCCCTTTTCGTCACATGATCCATTATAGAATTTTCAATATGATATATACACACCGATCCCTACATCAACCGGTTCTTTAAATATCTTCTTATATTCCTTATCACTATAATCATTTTAGTCACCGCTAATAACCTATTCCAATTATTCATCGGCTGAGAAGGAGTGGGCATTATATCTTTCCTACTCATCGGGTGGTGATATGGCCGAGCCGATGCAAACACCGCCGCCCTGCAAGCAATTCTGTACAATCGCATCGGGGATGTAGGATTTATTATAGCTATAGCATGATTCCTTACTAATTCAAATACATGAGACTTCCAACAAATCTTTATCATCCAACATAACAACTTAAATATTCCCCTAGCAGGACTTCTCCTAGCAGCTACTGGCAAATCCGCCCAATTTGGACTACACCCTTGACTACCATCAGCCATAGAAGGACCCACACCCGTCTCCGCCCTACTCCACTCAAGCACAATAGTTGTAGCTGGAGTCTTCCTATTAATCCGCTTCCACCCGCTTATAGAACAAAACAAAACTATCCAAACCTTAACACTATGCTTAGGGGCTATAACAACCCTGTTTACAGCTATCTGTGCCCTCACACAAAATGATATCAAAAAAATTGTCGCCTTCTCCACCTCCAGCCAACTTGGACTTATAATCGTGACAATTGGCATCAACCAACCCTACCTTGCATTCTTACATATTTGTACACACGCATTCTTCAAAGCCATACTATTCCTATGCTCTGGTTCAATTATTCACAGCCTAAACGATGAACAAGACATTCGAAAAATAGGCGGACTGTATAAACTAATACCATTTACCACTACTTCCCTTATTATTGGAAGCCTTGCACTCACAGGCATACCCTTCTTAACAGGATTTTACTCCAAAGACCTAATTATCGAAACAGCCAACACGTCGTATACCAACGCCTGAGCCCTACTAACAACTCTTATCGCCACATCCCTAACAGCCGCCTACAGCACTCGAATCATATTCTTTGCACTCCTAGGGCAACCTCGTTTTAATTCCTTAATTATAATCAACGAAAACAACCCCCTCCTAATCAATTCTATTAAACGTCTATTAATTGGAAGTATCTTCGCGGGATATTTAATTTCTTATAATATTCCCCCAACAATAATTCCACAGATAACTATGCCTCATTATCTGAAGCTGACCGCCCTTGCCGTGACTATCATAGGTTTCATTCTAGCACTAGAACTTAACCTCGCAACTAAAAACCTAAAATTTAAATATCCTTCAACCCTCTTTAAATTTTCTAACCTATTAGGGTATTTCCCAACTATCATTCACCGTCTTCCACCAATAATAAACCTGACCATAAGCCAAAAATCTGCATCCATACTATTAGACGCAATCTGACTAGAAAATGTATTACCAAAATCCATCTCCTACTTCCAAATGAAATCATCCACTATCATCTCCAATCAAAAAGGACTAATTAAACTTTACTTCTTATCTTTCCTCATTACCCTAATCCTCAGCTTGACCCTACTTAATTTCCACGAGTAATTTCCATAATCACTAATACACCAGTAAGCAAAGACCATCCAGTTACAATCACCAATCAAGTTCCATAACTATATAAAGCCGCAATCCCCATAGCCTCCTCGCTAAAAAATCCTGAATCACCTGTATCATAAATTACCCAGTCACCCGCACCATTAAACTTAAATACAACTTCAACCTCATCCTCCTCTAAAATATAACACGCAGTCAATAATTCCGCTAACACCCCCGTAATTAGTATGGCCAACACAGATTTATTAGACGCCCAAGCCTCAGGGTATGGCTCAGTAGCCATAGCTGTAGTATACCCAAACACCACAAGCATACCTCCCAAATAAATTAAAAACACCATTAGCCCTAAAAAAGATCCTCCAAAATTCAATACAATCCCACAACCAACACCACCAGCTACAATTAAACCAAAACCCCCATAGATAGGAGAAGGCTTTGAAGAGAAACCAACAAAGCTAACCACAAAAATAATACTTAAAATAAATACAATGTATGTTATCATTATTCTCACATGGAATCTAACCATGACTGATGATATGAAAAACCATCGTTGTATTTCAACTACAAGAATCTAATGACCAACATCCGAAAATCTCACCCACTCGCCAAAATCATCAACGAATCATTCATTGATCTCCCCGCTCCCTCTAACATTTCAGCATGATGAAATTTCGGCTCTTTATTAGGAGTTTGCCTTATTATCCAAATCTTAACAGGCCTATTCCTAGCTATACACTATACATCAGATACAATAACTGCCTTCTCATCAGTAACTCACATCTGCCGTGACGTTAACTATGGTTGAATCATTCGATATATACACGCCAATGGAGCCTCCATGTTCTTCATCTGTCTATTTATACATGTAGGCCGAGGAGTATATTACGGCTCATATACCTTCACAGAAACCTGAAACATTGGAATCCTACTAATATTTACAGTTATGGCTACAGCCTTCATAGGCTATGTCCTGCCATGAGGCCAAATATCCTTCTGAGGAGCAACCGTAATTACAAACCTCTTATCAGCCATTCCCTACATCGGAACTAATCTGGTAGAATGAATCTGAGGAGGCTTTTCAGTAGATAAAGCCACCCTAACACGATTCTTTGCCTTCCACTTTATCCTCCCATTCATTATTTCAGCCCTAGCAGCCGTTCACCTGCTATTTCTCCACGAAACAGGTTCCAACAACCCCTCAGGCGTAGTATCTGACTCAGACAAAATCCCCTTCCACCCATATTATACTATTAAAGACATTCTAGGCCTCCTACTACTAATTCTAGTACTAATATTACTAGTATTATTCTCACCCGACCTTTTAGGAGATCCCGATAACTACATCCCCGCTAATCCCCTAAACACCCCACCCCATATTAAACCCGAATGGTATTTTCTATTTGCATACGCAATCCTCCGATCTATTCCCAACAAACTAGGAGGAGTCCTGGCCCTCGTCCTTTCAATCCTAATCTTAGCAATTATCCCTCTCCTTCACACCTCAAAACAACGAAGCATAATATTCCGACCATTAAGCCAATGCTTATTCTGACTTTTAGTAGCAGACCTACTCACCCTAACATGAATCGGTGGACAACCAGTAGAACACCCCTTCATCACCATCGGACAACTAGCCTCCATCCTCTACTTCTCAATCTTCCTTATCCTAATGCCTATCTCCGGTATTATCGAAAACCGTCTCTTAAAATGAAGAGTCTTTGTAGTATATAAAATACCTTGGTCTTGTAAACCAAAAAAGGAGAGCACTAACCCTCCCTAAGACTTCAAGGAAGAAGCAACAGCCCCACCATCAGCACCCAAAGCTGAAATTCTTTTTAAACTATTCCCTGCAATACCAAAAATTAACCCAACAACTTTCATGATTCATATATTGCATATACCCCTGCTGTGCTTGCCCCGTACATCCTCACATCCCCATAACTACGCATGTACAATCTACCTATTAATATTCCACAAGACATAAAGGGCGTACCACACACCAACTTCCCAGAACATCAAGCATGTACAATATATCTCTTGATATTACATAAGACATACTATGTATATCGTGCATTAATTGCTTGTCCCCATGAATATTAGGCATGTACAATATATCTCTTGATATTACATAAGACATACTATGTATATCGTGCATTAATTGCTTGTCCCCATGAATATTAGGCATGTACAATATATCTCTTGATATTACATAAGACATATTACGTGTAATCGTGCATAATCTTATATCAAGGAAAGTTCTTCTTGGACCTCAACTGTCCGAAAGAGCTTAATCACCTAGCCTCGAGAAATCAGCAATCCTTGCTAGACGTGTACCTTTGCTCGCTCCGGGCCCATTTCAACGTGGGGGTTTCTATACCGGAACTATACCTGGCATCTGGTTCTTACCTCAGGGTCATATCAATTGTTTATTCCAATCCTTCAATTATCTCAAATAGGACATCTCGATGGACTAATGACTAATCAGCCCATGATCACACATAACTGTGGTGTCATGCATTTGGTATCTTTTAATTTTTAGGGGGGGAGCTTGCTATGACTCAGCTATGACCTTAAAAGGTCTCGACGCAGTCAATTAATTTGTAGCTGGACTTATTCTCTATGCGGGGGTTCCACAATACACACATAAGGTGTTATTCAGTCAATGGTTACAGGACATATACTCTAATTCCTATCGTCTCAACCGGACACACATACGCGCACCCACGTGTACGTGCACACACGCACGTACACACGCACACACACCCACGTGTACGTACACACACGCACGTACACACGCACACACACCCACGTGTACGTACACACACGTACGTACACACGCACACACGTACGTACACACGCACACACGTACGTACACACGCACACACGTACGTACACACGCACACACGTACGTACACACGCACACACGTACGTACACACGCACACACGTACGTACACACGCACACACGTACGTACACACGCACACACGTACGTACACACGCACACACGTACGTACACACGCACACACGCGTATGTGTGTACGTATCTATTCAATAGATAAATAACTAGCTTAACCAAACCCCCCTTACCCCCCGTTAACCCTATGATGAGAACAGGAATTTATTGCTGTCTTGCCAAACCCCAAAAACAAGACTAAATTCATATCCAAACATAAGGCCTTAAGTATAAACTTTTACAATTAACCAAAAATCCCATAGCCACGGATATCAATATAACATTTAAATTAGTGACTATCTATAGATACATACCCCCGAGCTCTGATTCGTTACTATTGAACAATATTTTCCACAACCATACCAAAAAATAATAAACCATCCATTACAATTCCT